GCTTTTAAAGGAAAACAGTCTTCCCCTGGTCTTAGGCTCCAGCATCTCTTGGTGCAAATCCAAGTAAAAGCTGCTTCAGTAGCTTAACTTTTAAAGCATCGGTCTTGTAAACCAAAGAATGAAGAATAAAACCTTCCTGAGGCTCAGGACAGAGAGAATTTAACTCCCACAGCTAACCCCCAAAGCTAGCATTCTATTTAAATTATATCCTGTTTAAATAGCTTAAACAAAGCATAGCACTGAAAATGCTAAGATGGACCCTAAAAAGTCCTTTAAACACAAAGGTTTGGTCCTAGCCTTGAAGTCAGTTATTACTTAATATACACATGCAAGTATCCGCCCCCCTGTGAAAACGCCCTTTAATCCCCTTTAGGGACAAGGAGCTGGTATCAGGCACGAAAATCTGCCCAAGACACCTAGCTATGCCACACCCACAAGGGAATTCAGCAGTGATTAACATTGAGCATTAGCGCAAGCTTGACTCAGTTAAAGTAAGACAGAGCCGGCTAATCTGGTGCCAGCCGCCGCGGTTACACCATGTGGCTCAAATTGACCCCTTCCGGCGTAAAGCGTGATTAAAGTTATCTGTTAATAGAGTTAAACTGAAACTAAGCTGTGACACGCCTGTTTATCAAGAAACCCAAAAACGAAAGTTACTCTAACTTAATCAACTTGACTTCACGACAGCTGGGAAACAAACTGGGATTAGATACCCCACTATGCCCAGCCATAAACTTTTACTCACATCCAAATCGCCCGGGAACTACGAGCCAAGCTTAAAACCCAAAGGACTTGACGGTACCCCATATCCCCCTAAAGGAGCCTGTCCTATAATCGATAATCCACGTTTAACCTCACCACTTCTAGTTAATCAGCCTGTATACCTCCGTCGTCAGCTTACCACGTGAGCGTAAATTAGTGAGCCCAATGTTATTTCACCAACACGTCAGGTCAAGGTGCAGCAAATGAAGTGGGAAGAGATGGGCTACACTTTCTATTTTAGAAGAAACGAAAAACTACCTATGAAACCTAGTTAGAAGGCGGATTTAGCAGTAAAAAGAAATCAGCATGTTCATTTTAACCTGGCACTGGGGTGTGTACACACCGCCCGTCACCCTCTTCAAAGCATAAACAAAGTTTTTAACAAATTAAAGCACAACAGAAGAGGCAAGTCGTAACATGGTAAGTATACCGGAAGGTGTACTTGGAAACGTAATGTAGCTTAATAAAAGCATCTCGCTTACACCGAGAAAATGTCTGTGAAAACCTGACCATTCCGAGCTAAAAACCTAGCCCAACAAACATGAATTCTACTAAACCAATTCACCCTTTTTGATAAACCATTTTAACTTTCTAGTAAAGGAGATTGAAAAACTTATTGGAGCTATAACAATAGTACCGCAAGGGAACGGTGAAATATCTAATGAAATATTTTCAAGCAATAAAAAGTAAAGACTACCTCTTGTACCTTTTGCATCATGGTTTAACTAGTCTAATCAAGCGAAACGTATTTAAGTTTGACCTCCCGAAACTAAGTGAGCTACTTCAGGGCAGCTGAGAGAGCGAACCCGTCTCTGTAGCAAAAGAGTGGGATGACCCTCAAGTAGCGGTGACAGACCTAACGAACTTAGAGATAGCTGGTTACTCAAGAAATGGATCTAAGTCCAACCTAAACCCCCCCCCCCCATACTTTAGTCTACTAAAACATAAGTCGGGTTTTAGCGTAATTCAAATAAGGTACAGCCTATTTGAAAAAGGATACAACCTAAACTAGCGGATAAGATAAGCCCTTCATATAACCAAGTGGGCCTAAAAGCAGCCATCTTTAAAATTGCGTCAAAGCTTAATTATTCTCACGCTTAATCACCAGATTTTTATCTTAATCCCCAATTAATAATGAGTAACTCTATATAACTATAGAAAATTTTATGTTAAAACTAGTAACAAGAAGAAGACTCTTCTCTCAAATGTAAATGTACATCAGAAAGGACAAACCACTGATATTTAACATCCATGAACCCAAAGTAGTAACCAACCAAGAAAACTCTACTTCCACCTATGTTAACCTAACACAAGAACATTTAAAGAAAGATTAAAAGAAAAAGAAGGAACTCGGCAAATATTAACCTCGCCTGTTTACCAAAAACATCGCCTCTTGAATTCTATAAGAGGTCCAGCCTGCCCAGTGACTCTGTTCAACGGCCGCGGTATCCTAACCGTGCGAAGGTAGCGTAATCACTTGTTCTTTAAATGTGGACTAGTATGAATGGCACCACGAAGGTTATACTGTCTCCTTTTTCTAATCAGTGAAACTAATCTCCCCGTGAAGAAGCGGGGATAAAACTATAAGACGAGAAGACCCTATGGAGCTTTAAACAACATAGCACTTGCCACACACCATTTATATTCCAGAATCTTAAATTCCCTGAGCAATATGACTATAAGTTTTTGGTTGGGGTGACCGCGGAGCATAACACAACCTTCATGTTGAAAGAATCATTTTCTAAGCTAAGAACTACAACTCTAAGCATCAACATATTGACATCCATTGACCCAATACATTTGAACAACGAACCAAGTTACCCTAGGGATAACAGCGCAATCCACTTCAAGAGCTCCTATCGACAAGTGGGTTTACGACCTCGATGTTGGATCAGGGTATCCCAGTGGTGCAGCCGCTACTAAAGGTTCGTTTGTTCAACGATTAAAACCCTACGTGATCTGAGTTCAGACCGGAGTAATCCAGGTCAGTTTCTATCTATACCTGAGTTTCTTCTAGTACGAAAGGACCGGAGAAACGTGGCCAATATTTATACAAGCCACCGCCACCAAGTTATGACACAAACTTAATAACATCGTAGCCTGTAATCTTGCTCTAGACAAGAGCCGTTAATGTAGTAAAACCTGGTATTGCAAAAGACCTAAACCCTTTCTATAGAAGTTCAAATCTTCTCATTAACTTTGAACCCATTTTTAATTATTTCTACACTTTGTTATATTGCACCAATTCTTCTGGCAGTTGCTTTCCTTACCCTGATTGAACGAAAAGTACTAGGGTACATACAACACCGGAAAGGACCTAATATTGTTGGACCAATAGGACTTCTCCAACCTACTGCAGACGGAGTTAAACTTTTTACTAAAGAACCTATTCGACCATCCACCTCATCCCAAACATTATTTTTATTAACCCCAATAATAGCCCTATCCCTAGCTATAATTATCTGAACCCCTATTCCCATGCCAATTTCTTTTTCTGATATGAACCTGGGAGTCATATTTATCCTAGCACTCTCAAGCCTCACCGTGTACTCAATCCTAGGCTCGGGCTGAGCTTCAAATTCTAAGTACGCTCTAATCGGAGCCCTACGAGCAGTAGCACAAACAATTTCATATGAGGTTACTTTGGCCCTTATTCTTCTCTGCACCATTCTTTTATCTGGAAACTTCTCATTTCAAAACTTTAATATCACCCAAGAGCCTTTATGACTAATTATTCCAACCTGACCCCTAGCTATAATATGATATATTTCAACCCTAGCAGAAACGAACCGAGCCCCATTTGATTTAACAGAAGGGGAATCAGAGCTGGTATCCGGCTTCAATGTAGAGTATGCAGGGGGACCATTTGCCTTATTTTTTCTTGCCGAGTACGCCAACATTCTTATAATAAACACAATTTCTACCGTTATTTTTCTTGGATCTTCCACCCTTTTTCTTCTATCATTCTCCACTACATCTCTAATATTTAAATCAGCTATTCTTTCCATGATTTTCCTCTGAGTACGAGCCTCCTACCCCCGATTTCGCTATGATCAATTAATACACCTAGTCTGAAAAAACTTCCTTCCCCTTACGCTAGCACTATCAATCTGATATATTTCATTCCCAATTTCACTATTATTTACCCCACCAATCTCATGGAAACGTGCCTGAAAGCTAAGGACCTCCTTGATAGGGAGAACCACAGGAGTTCAAACCTCCTCGTTTCCTTAGAAAGATAGGAATTGAACCTATAACTGAGAGATCAAAACTCTCTGTAATTCCATTTTACCACTTTCTAGTAAAGTCAGCTAAACAAGCTTTTGGGCCCATACCCCAAACATGTTGGTTAAACCCCCTCCTTTACTAATTAATCCTTATGCCCTATCAATAATTGTCTCAAGCCTTGCTCTAGGCACTATTTTAACGCTATCAAGCTATCACTGAATTCTAGCATGAATCGGCCTCGAAATCAATACACTAGCGATTATTCCAATAATTACTAAAACCCCACACCCTCGAGCCATTGAAGCCGCAACAAAATATTTTTTAACACAAGCTGCAGCATCAGCCCTTATTTTATTTTCGAGCATCCTCAACGCATACACTTTAGGGGAATGAGCTATCAACACACCCACCCACCCTGTCTCAGCTACCCTATTATCTATTGCCATTGCAATGAAACTAGGAGTTGCCCCTTTCCACTTTTGACTGCCAGAAGTACTTCAAGGATCCACACTCCAAACAGGACTTATCCTCTCCACATGACAAAAATTCGCCCCAATAGCCCTACTCCTTCAGCTCTCACAATCAGTTAATCTTAATCTAATACTTTTTCTGGGCCTCTTATCAGCTATCATCGGAGGCTGAGGTGGCATTAACCAAACCCAAATCCGAAAAATTCTAGCCTTCTCCTCTGTTGCTCATTTAGGTTGGATAGTAGCAATCCTAAAAATTTTTCCCCAACTAACACTTTTAAACTTCTTTCTTTATATCTTAATGACATCTACACTTTTTTTAACCTTCATATCCTTGAATACAAAAAATATGTATGAATTATCAACCACTTGATCTAAAACTCCAGCTCTCACAGCACTCTCAATGCTTTCTCTATTATCATTAAGCGGTCTACCTCCACTAACAGGGTTTTTGCCAAAATGACTTATTGCCCAAGAAATAGTTAAACAAGATATAGTCATATATGCTCTAGTAATTCTATTATCAACCCTTCTCAGCCTATTCTTCTACCTGCGTCTAACATATTCCATAACCATAACCTTAGCACCAAGCTTATCCTCATCACCCTCATTATGATTTAACCCCCCCAAAAACATATTAGCTGCACTTATAATTTTATCCCTCCTTCTCCTACCCGTCACCCCCACTATTATAGCCATAATTTAGAAACTTAGGATAACCTAGACCAAGAGCCTTCAAAGCCCTAAGTAGAAGTTAAAATCTTCTAGTTTCTGTAAGACTTGCAGGACATTAACCCACATCTTCTGAATGCAAATCAGACACTTTAATTAAGCTAAAGCCTTCTAGAAAAGCGGGCCTCGATCCCGCAAAATTTTAGTTAACAGCTAAACGCTCAATCCAGCGAGCTTCATTCTACTTCTCCCGGTTTAAAAAACGGGAGAAGCCCCGGCAGAACTCCTTCTGCGTCTCCAGATTTGCAATCTGGCGTGTGACACCCCAGGACCTGATAAGAGGAGGACTTTAACCTCCCTTGGTGGAGCTACAAGCCACCGCCTCGCCCTCGGCCATCTTACCCGTGATAATTACCCGCTGACTATTTTCAACAAACCACAAGGATATTGGTACTCTGTACTTAATCTTTGGCGCTTGAGCAGGGATGGTAGGAACTGCACTCAGCCTCCTCATTCGAGCTGAGTTGAGTCAACCTGGATCCCTCTTAGGAGATGATCAAATTTATAATGTTATTGTCACTGCCCATGCTTTTGTGATAATTTTCTTTATAGTTATGCCCATTCTCATTGGTGGCTTCGGTAATTGACTTGTGCCACTAATGATTGGGGCCCCTGATATAGCCTTTCCACGAATAAATAATATAAGCTTTTGACTTCTTCCGCCCTCATTTCTTCTACTTCTGGCCTCCGCCGGAGTGGAGGCCGGGGCTGGTACAGGTTGAACCGTGTATCCCCCCTTGGCTGGCAATCTTGCCCACGCAGGACCGTCAGTTGACTTAACTATCTTCTCCCTTCATCTCGCAGGCGTATCATCTATTCTTGGGGCAATTAACTTTATTACCACAACTCTAAACATGAAGCCCCCTTCAATAACCCAGTATCAAACCCCATTGTTCGTGTGATCCGTATTAATTACTGCTGTCCTTCTTCTCCTTTCCCTGCCAGTTCTTGCAGCAGGCATTACTATACTTCTAACCGATCGAAACTTGAACACAACATTTTTTGACCCTGCTGGCGGGGGTGACCCAATCCTCTACCAACACCTCTTTTGGTTTTTTGGGCATCCTGAAGTATATATTCTTATCCTTCCCGGTTTTGGAATCATCTCGCACGTAGTCACATTCTATTCAAGTAAAAAGGAACCATTTGGTTATATGGGAATGGTTTGAGCAATAATGTCAATTGGTCTACTAGGGTTTATTGTTTGAGCACACCACATGTTTACAACGGACCTTAATGTAGACACCCGTGCTTACTTTACATCAGCAACAATAATTATTGCTATCCCAACTGGAGTTAAAGTTTTTAGCTGATTAGCTACAATACACGGCGGGGTTATTAAATGAGATGCCCCTATACTATGAGCCCTAGGATTTATTTTTCTGTTCACAGTGGGAGGGTTAACTGGCATTGTCCTAGCAAATTCATCTCTGGATATTGTTCTACACGATACCTATTATGTCGTTGCCCATTTTCACTATGTTTTATCTATAGGAGCCGTGTTCGCTATTATGGCCGGCTTTGTTCACTGATTTTCTCTCTTCACGGGCTACACCCTTCATGAAACCTGAGCTAAAATCCACTTTGGGGTGATGTTCACTGGGGTAAATTTAACCTTCTTCCCTCAACATTTCCTCGGATTAGCGGGAATGCCACGACGGTATTCAGATTATCCTGATGCATACACATTATGAAACACCGTTTCATCTATCGGCTCTCTAATCTCCCTAGTAGCCGTAATTATTATGATATTTATTATTTGAGAAGCCTTTTCATCCAAACGCCTGCTCCTTTCTTCAAGCATAACATCAACTAACGTGGAATGACTTTATGGGTTTCCCCCTCTTCACCATACATTTGAAGAGGCTTCTTTTTCTCAAACTAATTAAGTCGAGAAAGGAGGGAATCGAACCCCCATCCACTGGTTTCAAGCCAGGTACATAACCACTCTGTCACTTTCTTAGAGGAATTAGTTAAATCATAACACTGCCTTGTCAAGGCAAAATTACAAGTTAAAACCCTGTACTCCTTTAATGGCACACCCACTTCAACTAGGATTCCAAGATGCAGCATCCCCAATTATGGAAGAGCTTTTACATTTTCACGATCACACATTAATAGCAGTATTTTTGATTAGCACCCTTGTCCTATATATTATTTCCACCCTTATAAGCACTAAACTCTCTAACACAAACACAATTGATGCCCAAGAGATTGAGATAGTGTGAACAATCATGCCAGCAATTATTCTAATTGTCATTGCTCTCCCATCGCTTCGTATTCTTTATTTAATAGACGAAGTTAGCAACCCAGACGTTACGGTTAAAGCCATTGGCCACCAATGATACTGAAGTTACGAGTACTCAGACTTTAATGACCTGAGCTTCGACTCCTATATAGTCCCCACTAAAGACCTTCTTCCGGGTCAATTCCGCCTTCTAGAAGTTGATAACCGAATGACCACCCCCGTGGGAATAACCACTCGAACTCTAATTACAGCTGAAGACGTCCTACACTCATGAGCCGTCCCCTCTTTAGGAGTAAAATTAGACGCCATCCCAGGACGACTAAACCAAACCTCCTTTATTATTTCACGACCTGGTGTGTACTACGGACAATGCTCTGAGATCTGCGGAGCCAATCATAGCTTTATACCAATTGTTGTTGAATCTTTATCCATTAAAGAATTTTTAAACTGATCTTCTGCCTCAGTAGACGCCTCATTGAGAAGCTATAGGACAAAGCGACAGCCTTTTAAGCTGTAGAAAGGTGACTTCCAACCACCCTTAATGACATGCCACAGCTAGACCCAGCCCCATGATTCTTTATTTTATTTACTGCTTGATCAACATTTATCTTGCTCTCACCCATAAAAACCCCAAAATATATTCACCTGAATGACCCAGCACCTAAGTCTTTTAAAGGTCTTAATAAATCATGATTCTGACCATGACCATAAATTTGTTTAGCCAATTTGCCTCCCCAACATTCTTTGGTATTCCACTTATTCTCATTGCCTTTCTAATTCCATGACTTTTGTTTCCAACACCATGTAATCGATGAACTACTAATCGTTTGGTAACAATCCAAACGTGGTTCGTTAAAACTTTTACCAAACAAATTTTTCTTCCACTAAACACCCCAGGACATAAGTGAGCACTTATTCTTACATCGTTAATGATTTTTCTTCTGGGAATGAACCTATTAGGCCTCCTTCCTTATACTTTCACCCCAACCACACAACTTTCACTTAATCTCGGACTAGCAGTTCCATTATGGTTGGCCACTGTAGCTATTGGATTTCGAAATCAACTCACAGCATCTCTAGGCCACTTCCTACCTGAGGGAACACCTACCCCGCTGATTCCTATCTTAATTATCATTGAAACAATTAGCCTCTTTATCCGACCTCTAGCATTAGGAGTTCGACTTACTGCTAATCTAACAGCAGGTCATCTGCTAATTCAACTTATCTCAACCGCCACAATAGCCCTACTATTTTCAAACCCAATTGTCTCATCACTTACCTTCGCCACTCTTCTTCTTCTTACAGTTCTAGAAATTGCAGTCGCAATAATTCAAGCATATGTATTTGTTCTTCTCTTAAGCCTATACCTTCAGGAAAATACCTAATGGCACACCAAGCACATGCTTTTCACATAGTAGACCCCAGCCCATGACCACTCACAGGAGCAACAGCCGCTTTTATATTAACAACCGGCCTAGCTATATGATTCCATTATGGATCGACTTGAATTTTAGCCCTTGGACTCACGCTTATACTTCTAACCATATACCAATGATGACGAGACGTTGTACGAGAGGGCACGTTCCAAGGACATCATACAATTCCTGTTCAAAAAGGACTTCGTTATGGCATAATTTTATTTATCACCTCTGAAGTCTTCTTTTTCGTCGGATTTTTCTGAGCATTTTATAATGCTAGCTTAGCCCCCACATTCGAAGTGGGGGAATGCTGACCCCCAGCCGGAATTTCCCCATTAAGCCCATTTGAGGTTCCCCTCCTAAATACAGCTGTCCTCCTAGCTTCAGGAGTAACTGTTACTTGAGCCCACCACAGCATCATGCAAGGAAACCGTAAAGAAGCAATTCAATCACTAACCTTAACCATCATTCTAGGGCTTTATTTCACAGCCCTGCAAGCCATAGAGTACTATGAGGCCCCCTTTACAATTGCAGACGGAATCTACGGGTCAACATTTTTTGTAGCCACAGGATTTCATGGCCTCCATGTAATTATCGGCTCCTTATTCTTATTAACTTGCCTCCTTCGACAAGTCAACTTTCATTTTACTGCCCAACACCACTTCGGATTTGAAGCAGCTGCATGATACTGACACTTTGTTGATGTAGTTTGACTTTTCTTATATGTCTCAATTTATTGATGAGGCTCATATTTTCTTAGTATAATTAGTACTAATGACTTCCAATCATTAAGTCTTGGTTAAACCCCAGGAGAAAATAATGTCCCTATTTATTCTTCTCACCTTGGTAATCGTCTTAATTTTAGCCACTGTTAGCTTCTGACTACCAACAATAAATTCAGACTCAGAAAAACTTTCGCCGTACGAATGCGGCTTTGATCCCCTTGGATCCGCTCGACTCCCATATTCTATACGATTTTTTCTGGTGGCTATCCTTTTTCTATTGTTTGACTTAGAAATTGCCCTCCTTCTCCCAACCCCATGAGCGGCACAACTGCCCCACCCTATGTTATCTATTTTTTGAGCATCAATTATCCTTATTCTGCTAACCCTAGGCTTTATTTACGAATGACTCCAGGGAGGCCTAGAATGAGCCGAATAAGGTTTTAGTCTAAAAAAGACAGCTGATTTCGGCTCAGCAAATTATGGTTCAACTCCATAACACCTTTATGATAACAAATGAATCCTGATTACTCTCCTCCACATTCATGCTTAGCCTTATTGGCTTATCATTTCACCGAGCACACTTACTATCAGCCCTATTATGCCTAGAGGGAATAATACTCTCAATTTTCATCGGCTTAAGTCTATGAGCACTAAAATTTACCCTAATTACCCCACTGATACACCCTATTGTTATACTTACAATGTCTGCATGTGAAGCAGGACTTGGCCTCTCCCTCATGATTGCTACTGCCCGATCCCATGGGTCAGACAACTTAAACACCCTTAACCTACTACAATGCTAACAATTTCTATTCCATTGGCCACTCTCCTCATCTCAACCTGACTGGCTCCTTCAAAGCGGTTGTGAGAAATCATCACAACCCAGTCCTTAATTATTGCTGTCATATCAACCGCCTGATTAATAACACAAGGGGTTAATCCACTCTTGAGTAACTACTTTACTGTTGACGAAATTTCATCACCACTCTTGGTCCTCACATGCTGACTCACAGCCCCGACTCTTCTTGCTAGCCAAAGCAAACTCTCTAAAGAACCAATCCCACGACAACGAACATACATCTTCACTATCGTTATGCTTCAAATTACAACTCTACTAGCATTTCTAGCAGACAATATAATTTTATTTTTCATTATATTTGAAGCTACAATAATCCCAACCTTAATTATTATTACCCGATGAGGCGCCCAAAAAGAACGCCTAATGGCCGGAACTTACTTAATTTTCTATACCCTATTTGGCTCTATAGCCCTTCTCACCGCCCTCTTGTACTTTCACGAGGCTTTTGGGACTATATCAATTTCTCTAGTAAAGTCCCTCTTTATAGATGATAACCTCTCCGCTTGCTCATCAGCCTGATGAGCTGCCTGCCTCATCGCCTTTTTAGTGAAAATACCCCTCTATGGCGTCCATCTCTGACTCCCAAAAGCACATGTTGAAGCCCCTATTGCAGGATCAATAATTTTAGCAGGAACCCTTCTAAAGCTAGGGGGCTATGGAATCTTACGAATGAACATCTTTATTAGTGACTCCTTCCTGCCCCTGGCCAAGCCACTCGTTGTATTTTCATTATTCGGCGTTCTTCTCTCGGCCATTCTATGCTCTCGACAAACAGACTTGAAGTCCCTAATCGCTTTCTCATCAGTTAGTCACATGGGACTAGTAATTGCTGCATCCTTAATTAAAACAGAATGAAGCATTACTGGCTCAATGATTTTAATAATCTCCCATGGCCTTGTTTCCTCAGCCCTCTTCTGTCTAGCAAACACTTCATATGAACGAACCAACACTCGCACCTTAATTTTATTACAGGGAACTCAAATCGTTTTTCCGTTAGCAGCAGCTTGATGACTACTAGCCGCCCTCATAAATCTTGCTCTCCCACCCTCCCCCAACTTTATTGGAGAAATATTAATTTTAACGTCACTATTTCAATGATCTAATATGACACTTATTTTAACGGGGTTGGGAATTATTTTTACAACTGCCTACTCATTATACATATTTTGAGCTTCACAACGAGAACATCTCCCCTCTCACTTAAACTCTTTTTCACCCATGCAGACCCGAGAACACATCCTCCTTGCCCTTCATATTCTACCTACCCTCCTTCTTATGCTAAAACCCTCCCTAATGTACTAAGTGAACATAGTTTATAAAAAATTCTAGCTTGTGATTCTAGAGAGGGGGACTAATAATCCCCTGTTCACCGAGCCTGACTGGGTTAACGAGAACTGCTAATTACTCGCCACTATGGTTCAATTCCATAGCGAGCTCGCCCCGCTCTTACCTCAGATAACACCTTGAGTATTTGCCATGAATTTTCCAATAGTTGCTCTAACGACGTACTTAATTAGCATGCTATCTCTTATTATTCCATTATTTAAACCAAATTCAATAGACTTCCACTTTAAAACAAAAACCGCTATTAAAACAGCCTTTTTTATCTCAACAATTCCAGCCATTTTAATAGTGAATGAAAACTCACAATCCATTATAATCTCATGGAAATGATTTAATATCTTAACAACTCCATTCAACCTAACAATCCAATTAGACCAATACTCTATCCTTTTTATCCCAATTGCTCTAATAGTGTCGTGAAGCATTATTGAATATTCCCTGTGATACATGCACGATGATATTAAAATTCAACTTTTCCTCAAGTACCTTCTTATCTTCTTGCTAGCAATAATACTCCTAGTATCTGCCGGCAATCTACTAACACTGTTTATTGGATGAGAGGGGGTAGGAATTATATCATATCTTCTAATTGGCTGATATTTTACACGAAGCAACGCCGGAGCAGCCGCACTCCAAGCAGTCCTTTACAATCGAATCGGAGATATCGGATTCCTATTTGCTATATTTTGAATGATCTCATCCTATGACTCTATTGACCTAAGTTTCATCTTCTCATTAAATAATTCCACCCCTCTTTTACTAGCCTTTATTATTGCAGCTGCCAGCAAATCAGCTCAGTTTGGCCTACACCCGTGACTTGCTTCCGCCATAGAAGGCCCCACTCCGGTGTCAGCTCTACTTCACTCCAGTACAATAGTAGTAGCCGGGGTATTCTTACTCATTCGCATCCACCCTATAATCAAAGATAACCAAACAGCTCTAACAACTTGCCTATGCCTCGGGGCTATCTCAACTGCATTTGCTGCCACATGCGCCCTCACCCAAAATGATATTAAAAAAATTATTGCCTTTTCAACATCAAGCCAGCTAGGCCTAATAGTCGTAGCAATCGGCCTAAATATGCCCCACCTAGCATTTTTTCACATTTGCACACACGCTTTCTTCAAAGCAATATTATTCTTATGCTCAGGGTCTATTATCCATAATCTAAATGACGAACAAGACATTCGAAAAATAGGAGGTCTGCAAAAAACTCTTCCTTTCACAACAACATGTCTTACAGTTGGAAGTCTTGCTCTTATGGGGACTCCATACCTAGCAGGCTTCTTTTCAAAAGACGCAATTATTGAAGCAATTAATACCTCCAACGTCAACGCATGGGCCTTAGCATTAACTATTATTGCCACCTCATTTACAGCCGTTTACAGCCTCCGAATCATCTTCTTTGCATCCATACAACACCCACGTTTTTCTCCCACCTCCTCTATTAATGAGAATAATCCAACTATCATCAACCCAGTCAAACGCCTTGCTATCGGAAGTGTCGTCACCGGCCTTCTATTAAACCAAATTATTATTCCTTCCTCACCTACAACTATAACCATACCAACTTATCTAAAAGTTACTGCAATTGCAGTGACTATTTTAGGCTTCCTAATCGCCCTAGATTTAGCCAGCATATCCTGAACAAAAGCCCCAAAACAAACTAATATATCCAAAATTATTAACACCTCTTTTTACCAAACCTTAGCCCACCGTCTCATCCCATCCTACGCTATAAACTTAAGCCTGCGCATCTCATCTCACCTAATTGACACCCTATGATTAGAAAAAATCGGACCAAAAGGCTTAGCAGAACTCCAACTGCCCCCAATTATAAAAAATCAAGAAGTCCAACAAGGACTTATCAAGATTTATCTCTCTATTTTTGTCTTTACTACTATTCTATGTCTTATTGCCTTACGGCTCGCAAGACACCACTATAATGGCCCCGAACTACCTCCAATACTACGAATAATGTCAACAATAAAGCCCACCCAACTACCATTAACACGCCACCGCCCCAAGAAAACATTGTTGCCACCCCAAATCAATCCTCAACATATGCCCCTGCTGTACCCACCATAGCCACCCCCTCACTAATACCACCCATGATTCACCAAATTCCTAACAATAAAACATAAACGACAATGTACAACCAAACAGTACCTCCTCCTCAAGCCTCCGGATATGGTTCAGCTACTAATGCTGCAGAATAAGCAAAAACCACCATTATCCCCCCTAAATAAACTAAAAATAAGACTAAGCACAAAAAAGAAACACCACCATTTATTAAAATTAAACATCCAGCCCCGGCTGAGCCCACTAATCCGAGCGCAGCATAATAAGGAGACGGATTAGAAGCCACAGCCAATAATCCAATAATCAGCCCAAACTCAAATAAAATAGTCATAATTCCTACAAGGATTTTAACCTAGACCCACAGTCTGAAAAACTGCTGTTGTTATTCAACTATAAGAACACTAATGGCCCCCATACTTCGCAAAACCCATCCTCTAATAAAAATCATTAACAACTCATTTATTGACCTCCCTGCACCTGTTAACCTCTCTTCACTGTGAAACTTCGGGTCTCTCTTGGGAGTTTGCCTAATTGCCCAAATCGCAACAGGCTTATTTTTAGCAATACATTATACCGCCGATACATCAATAGCTTTCTCTTCTGTAGTACACACCTGCCGAGACGTAAATAATGGTTGACTCCTACGAAACCTTCATGCAAACGGCGCCTCCTTTTTCTTTATTTGCATCTACCTTCACATTGGACGAGGAATGTACTACGGCTCTTATCTATTTAAGGAGACCTGAAGTATTGGTGTTATTCTTCTTTTCCTAGTAATAGCCACAGCATTTGTAGGCTATGTCCTTCCATGAGGACAAATATCTTTTTGAGGAGCTACCGTAATTACTAATCTCCTTTCGGCCGCCCCCTACATCGGAACCGAATTAGTCCAATGAATTTGAGGAGGATTTTCAGTTGACAACGCCACCCTAACACGATTCTTTACATTCCACTTTATTTTACCATTTATTATTGCAGGCGCTTCTATGCTTCACCTCCTCTTTCTTCACCAAACAGGGTCCTCAAACCCAACAGGTCTTAACTCTAATTTTGACAAAATCCCGTTCCATGCTTACTACTCCTATAAAGACATCTTTGGATTTACACTTATACTAGCCTTTTTAGCCCTTCTATCTACATTCGCCCCCAACCTCTTAGGTGACCCAGACAACTTTACCCCGGCTAACCCTCTTGTTACACCACCTCACATTAAGCCAGAGTGATACTTCCTATTTGCCTACGCTATTCTCCGCTCAATCCCAAATAAACTAGGAGGAGTCTTAGCCCTCCTGTTTTCCATCATAATTCTCTTCCTTATGCCATTTCTCCACACCTCCAAACAACGAACTCTTATGTTCCGGCCTTTAGCTAAGCTGTTCTTCTGAACACTAGTTGCTAACACTCTTATCCTAACCTGAATCGGAGGGCAGCCAGTAGAAGACCCATTCATCATAATCGGACAATTGGCCTCAATCTCCTACTTCACCATCTTTATCATCTTTATCCCCCTTCTAGGGTTTACAGAAAATAAACTCTCACACCTCAATAGAAGCCTCTTCCTACTGGAAGTTGCTGTCACACCTCATAAATTAGAACAAAAAATTCACACACCAATCCCTATGTCAATCTAGCATTCATTATTTAATACAGTCACTACATTACAACAATAATCTATCTTCATAATTCTTATGAACTATTATTAAACAATTTGGGTAACGCGTAGGACATATTATGAATGCATATAAGACATACTATGTATAATAGAGCATACACCTAACTTCCCCATGCATATCATCTCCAACAAATTTCAATATTCCACACATTAAGAATAACATTAAAAAAAGAACAAATTTTTAATTATATCATAATCCCATACGTTTCACGAAGATGGAATAATTATTAATGAATAAAGACTATTCTCGTCAATCGAGCCTTCCCTTGAATTAAGAACACAAATATTAACTTAATAAATTTTATCTCAAGTATCTTCCTAACATAATGAATGCTTGAAAGACATACAATCTATTTTATCGTACAATCTCAGTCACTTTAACCATTGATATAAGCTAACAAATCCAATGATATATTCAACTAACTTTTTATCAACATAAAATGCTTTACCAAATAATTCCAACTAACTCAAGTATTTTAAATTTTGAACTGGACCTTAATAATCCTAGTCAATACGAATAATACTTATAAATTAACTTGATTAATAACCATCCATGGTCTGTCCTTTACATACATAAAACTCATGATCCCCATACAATATCTATTCATCATAAATATTCCTTTCCAAATCTCTTAAAATTCACCATCGAGATAGTGTCTATCCACTATCGTACCTTAAAGCGGCCTCAGTGGGTTAAGGACTTGGTAGATCTTAACCTCCAATGGACCTAACACAAGAGTAGCAGTAAAACCCGCTTCAGGAGGCATTTGACGGAACTGAATCTATGGACTCTAATAGCTTAATCGGTCTCCAAATGAGATCTAAAGAGCCTCCCTCCTTATGAGGTCTGGTACCTTAAAGACCTTAACCTGGCCTTACTTGAAACTGTTGCGCATTAATGGTTTTATATATAGGAGCTTTCCCCTGGCATCTCAGAGTGGGGTAATGGCACATTAACAAGGCTGTCCCACTTAATGCAAGCGTGATTGTCTAGCATAAGAAGAAGGTTAGCATGTAGTGAATGTTTATTAGACATAATAAGTTTTACGGCTCTTAATTTTTCAATTCATTTTATCTTCCCCCCGAGAGTTCACAGATTAAGTAAATTTTAAATTACACGCTAAAACCCGTCGATAGGCCTCATCTTTCAAGCCCGTTTCAAATTTTCGCGAGCGCTTTTTAACTTTCGCCTCGCCACTCAATTTTTACACCTATGGGTTTTTTGACAACCCCCCCCCTCCCCCCCCATAGGCTAAACCATTAGTTTTCTTCTGTAACCCCCCGGAACCAGAAGTACTTGATGATTATTTACACCTATGGGTTTTTTGACAACCCCCCCCCTCCCCCCCCACCCCCCCCCCCGAACCAGAAGTACTTGATGATTATTTACACCTATGGGTTTTATTTCCCATCCGTTTGATTTTATCGTATACAAGTATATATATGTATATATGTAATTTTTGTATCTGTGCTAAATAAAGTCCTTTATCCCTACATAAGATAAAATCCTACGTGTTCTCCAGTGTATTGAGAAATGAAATGTCATGTGTATATATATATGTATAAGATAAAGATATAGGATGCACAAAATTTATTAGCCCACGCACTTCAACTATACCTAATTCACTTATCCTAACAAGCACATGAGT